AAATTAAAGATTACATTAGTATAATAAACACATTTTAATTCAATAATCTTATTTTTTAAATTACTTGGGATTCTTCCTGTTTCCGGGGGTTTACAGGAGTGTTAAGGATCTCAGGGGTTTAGGGGGGTAGGGGGGTTTAACGAGAAAAACCCCCGGGGGTATTCTTATAGTTATGTTTCGAGTAAATCAACTACTTATGTACATGATATCAGTTATGCAAATATATAAGAATATTTCTTAACATAATCACACGTATTTATTTGAAACAAGTTTGATTAATACTACCTTTATTTGCTTTTTCCAATCACTATGAAATGGTTATGAAAGGAAAAAGAGAAAAGAAAACCCCTTACACTCTGGAATGAATGCTCGGCTTGCTGGGTAACGAGTTAAATGATTTCCACCATTAACTTATGCAAGCGTCAATAAATCTGTGGGGAGAAATTAGATTTATGGCCCTGAAATAGGAACCAAATGCCAGGAATAATTCACTATGAGAAACCCCCACAATTATTGTCTCTCACCTTCAATAAGTTCATGCATTAAGTAATAAATTATTGCTAGGTTCTTACTGTGCATGATTGTTTGATATCACTTGAAATGGTGAATAAACAACTATGTATAATTACCCATATTTTAAATCTAATACAGGTTATTTAATGGTATAATGTAAATGAATATGTTGATATTTCATTAATATGTCTGTATGTCTTACCTTCAAGGTATGCATTAAAGGAGAAATGGTTAATATCTTAATTAGGTTATAATACATAGCATGTGTAAAAACCATGAATGGTATAATGTAAATGAATATGTTGATATTTCATTAATATGTCTGTATGTCTTACCTTCAAGGTATGCATTAAAGGAGAAATGGTTAATATCTTAATTAGGTTATAATACATAGCATGTGTAAAAACCATGAATGGTATAATGTAAATGGATATGTTGATATTTCATTAATATGTCTGTATGTCTTACCTTCAAGGTATGCATTAAAGGAGAAATGGTTAATATCTTAATTAGGTTATAATACATAGCATGTGTAAAAACCATGAATGGTATAATGTAAATATTATATTATTATAAATTTCAAAGAGTAGTTTAGTTTAGAATTCTAGCTTTGGGAGTTAGAGGTGGGAGTTAAAATCTCCTCTCTTTGAGTACTAAGGGGGACTTTAACCTCCGGCATCCGGCTTACAAGACCGGCGTTCTAATCTCTGAACTATTAGTACATCGTCACTCAAGGACTTTATTTTCGGCCCATCCAGCTGCTGGCATTAGGAATAGGAAAAGTGAGAAGTACAGGATGGATGCGATTTGGCCGATAATAATAAAAGGATGTTCTACGGGTATGCCCCCGATTCAGGTGAGAATTGCCACGTCGGCAATTAGAGCTCAAAATAGGAATTGGGTTAAAGGGCGGAAAGTCAGGGCACGCTGTTTAGAGGTGTGAAGGATTGGAACTAATATAAGGATTAAGATTGAGGCTAGTAATGCAAGGACTCCTCCAAGTTTGTTTGGGATTGATCGAAGAATAGCATAAGCAAATAAGAAGTATCATTCGGGTTTAATGTGGGGTGGTGTAACAAGAGGATTGGCCGGGGTGAAGTTATCTGGGTCTCCTAACAGGTTTGGTGAGAAAAGTGCTAGGGATGTTAGTGCAATAAGTAGGGCTGCGAACCCTAGCAGATCCTTATATGAAAAGTATGGGTGGAAGGAGATTTTGTCTGCATCAGAATTAAGCCCGAGGGGATTGTTAGAGCCTGATTCATGAAGGAAAAGGAGGTGAAGAAGAGTAGCACCTGCAATTACGAAGGGAAACAAGAAGTGGAATGCAAAGAAGCGAGTAAGGGTAGCATTATCTACAGAAAACCCGCCCCAGATTCATTGAACTAGGGTATTTCCGACATAGGGGATGGCGGATAAAAGGTTGGTAATGACAGTGGCCCCTCAGAAAGATATTTGCCCTCAGGGGAGAACGTAACCAACAAAAGCTGTTATTATTACTAGAAGGAGAAGGATGACTCCAATGTTTCAGGTTTCTTTATAGAGGTAGGAACCGTAGTAAAGTCCTCGTCCAATGTGTGCATAAATGCAGATAAAGAAAAAGGAGGCCCCGTTGGCATGTATATTACGGATTAGCCAGCCATAGTTTACATCTCGACAAATGTGGGCGACAGATGAAAAGGCTGTGGCAATGTCTGATGTATAGTGTATAGCTAGGAATAGGCCTGTAAGGATTTGGGCAATGAGACAGAGTCCAAGTAATGAACCGAAATTTCACCAGACCGAGATGTTGGAGGGGGCTGGAAGGTCTACTAGGGCGTCGTTTGCGATTTTTAGGAGAGGATGCGTTTTGCGGAGGCTAGCCATTAACAAAGTTTCTGTAGTTGAATAACAACGATGGTTTTTCAAGCCATAAGTCCTGGTTAGAGCCCTGGCAGAAATTATGTGCTTTACTGTTATTTGTTTTTTAATTTGTTGAATCGTAGGGGCGATTGCGGTTGCTTCAAATCCTTCTCCTTTTTTTGGTGCCCTTGGACTGGTAATGGTGGCGGGGGTGGGGTGTGGGTTCTTTGTAGAATTTGGAAGTCCTTTCTTGGCTCTGATTCTTTTCTTGATCTATTTAGGTGGAATGCTAGTTGTGTTTGCGTATTCTGCAGCTTTAGCTGCAGAACCTTACCCTGAATCTTGGGTTAACCCGACAGTTGTGGCTTACATGTGTTGTTACATGGCTGTTGTGGTTGGAGTGGCTAGTAAGTTTTGGCATGAGTGGGTCGGGGGTTTTTCTGGTTCGGCTGATGAGTGAGGACCTTTTTACATCTTTCGTGCGGATAATGGAGGGGTGGCGGTGATGTATTCAGAGGGCGGGTGAATGTTAGTTGTTAGTGCTGGGGTTCTTCTCTTGACTTTGTTTGTGGTTTTGGAGTTAACTCGAGGGTTAAGTCGGGGTACTCTTCGGGCTGTTTAAATAGAGAAGATTAATAGGGCAAATATTAGGGTGATAAGAAAGAAAATAAGGTATGTTTTTACTAGACCTCGTTGGGTATTACTTGTTGAGGTAATAAGTGGGTTATTAAGTTTGGCTGTAGCTTTGGGGCCTGTTTTTTCTAATCAGGTTTGGTCGATTATTTGGCTGGCAATGGACTGGCCTATTCCTAGGCTTATTGCGGGAGGGAAGCGGTGCATGATTATGGGGAAAAAGCCAAGCATGTTTGAGAAGCGGAAGGTAGGAAGGTAGGGGGCAGGTTTGAACTGTTTACTTGCCAGGGATGCAAGTTCTAGGGCGATTATTAATCCGAGGATTGTAACAGCTAAGGCGGCTAGTTTGAGCATGGGTGGCATAGATATCACTGGTGTTTTTAATGGGACTAGGTTAGAGGTAATTAGAAGGCCAGCTACAATGCTTCCTCAAGCTAGGCGCTTGATGGGATTAAGGACTGCAGGGTTGTTTTCGTTGATAGGGGAAAGTGAATTAAAGCGGGGGTTACCCATCGAGACGAAATAAATAACGCGTAGGCTGTAGATTGCTGTGAAGGAGGTGGCTAGGAGGGTTAAGGTAAGGGCTCAGGCGTTAAGATATGAGGTGTTGAGGGCTTCAATAATAGCATCTTTAGAGAAGAAGCCGGCTAGGAAAGGGGTGCCCGTGAGGGCTAGGCTTCCGATGGTGAGGCAGGTAGAGGTGAAGGGGGTAAGGCGGTGCATCCCTCCTATTTTGCGAATGTCTTGTTCGTCATTAAGGCTATGAATAATAGAGCCTGAACATAGGAAGAGTATTGCTTTAAAGAAGGCGTGAGTACAGATGTGAAGAAATGCTAGTTGGGGCTGGTTTAACCCGATTGTTACTATTATTAAGCCTAGCTGACTGGATGTTGAGAATGCAACAATTTTTTTAATGTCGTTTTGGGTTAAAGCGCATGTGGCTGTAAATAGCGTGGTTAGGGCTCCAAGGCATAAGCAAGTGGTAAGAGCGGTGGAATTATTTTCTAGAAGGGGGCTCATTCGGACTAGAAGGAAGATTCCTGCAACAACTATAGTGCTAGAGTGAAGTAGGGCAGATACTGGTGTAGGACCTTCCATGGCAGCAGGGAGTCATGGGTGTAGTCCGAATTGGGCGGACTTACCCGTAGCGGCTACGATTAATCCAAGGAGCGGGTAGGTAAGGTCAAAGTTTTTAGCGGCTGCAAAGATTTGTTGCAGTTCTCATGAGTTGAGGTGGGATACTATTCATGCTATTGCGAAGATTAGGCCGATGTCCCCAACTCGGTTGTAAATAACTGCTTGTAGGGCTGCAGTGTTTGCGTCCGCCCGGCCATGCCATCAACCAATTAGGAGGAAAGATATGGTTCCAACCCCCTCTCACCCAATAAAGAGCTGGAAGAGGTTGTTTGCTGTAACTAGGATAATTATTGCAATTAGGAAAATTAAAAGATATTTAAAGAGCCGGTTTATATTAGGGTCAGCGTGTATATATCAGGAGGCAAACTCTAGGATTGACCATGTGACATATAAAGCAACAGGTGTAAAGATGACGGAGTAGTGGTCAAATTTTAAGCTGAGGTTAATGTCAAAAGTTAGTGTATTTATTCAGCTTGATGAGGAAGCAATGGTTTCTGCTCCCTCACTAAGGAATAAGAAAAGGGGGAGGAGACTAACAAAAAAGGCTAGTTTTACCGCCGTCTTTACATGTGTATGGGCTCAGTCTTCTTTTCGGGGGAGGGGGTTTAGGGTTGTCAGCACAGGATAAATCAACAGGGAAAAGATCATGAGCAGGCTTGAGGTCATAATAATGGAAGGAGTGTGCATAACTACCACTTGGAGTTGCACCAAGAGTTTTCGGTTCCTAAGACCGACGGATGAACTATTATCCTTTGGGAGTAAAGTTTCGGGGACAGTCCCGGAGTTCAACCGGGGTGATGAAACTTAGCAGGGTTCATCTGTTAGCGAACCTTCCTCGGTGGATAAGGGGGTTTTAACCCCTATTTTTAGAATCACAATCTAATGTTTTCGTTCAAACTATATCTACAGTTGGTTCAGCCTCAGATCAATTCGGGCTTAAGAATGAGGAGTAGAAGCGGAAGAAGGTGAAGGGCCATAAGTAGATGTTCTCGTGAGTGGGAGGGTTCGAGGCCAATGATGTGTGAGGGGAGGGGGCCTCGTTGGGTCATTAAGAACATGTAGAGAGAGTAGCTCGCAGTGATAAGGGTTCCTCCTCCGGTTAATACAATTGTTCACCATGATCAGTTGAACAGGGAGGTAATAATTATAAGTTCTCCTATTAAATTAGGTAGTGGGGGAAGTGCGAGATTAGCAAGGCTAGCAATAAACCATCAGGCTGTTATTAAGGGAAGAATAATTTGTAGACCACGTGCTAGGAGCATGGTTCGGCTGTGTGTTCGTTCGTAGTTTGTGTTGGCTAAACAAAATAAAGCAGAAGATGTCAACCCGTGGGCAATTATGAGGATTAGGGCTCCTGTAAACCCTCAGGGGGTTTGAATAAGGATGCCCCCAACCACTAAGCCTATGTGACTTACTGAGGAATATGCAATTAGGGATTTTAGGTCAGTTTGGCGGAGACAGATTGAGCCTGTCATGATCACCCCCCATAACGCGAAGACAAGAAAAGGGTAGCTTAGTTCTTTGGTAAGTGGGTCTAGCATAATAATTATTCGCATTATTCCGTAGCCCCCTAGTTTAAGGAGGACTGCAGCAAGTACTATTGATCCTGCAACAGGGGCTTCAACGTGTGCTTTGGGTAGTCAAAGATGAACGCCGTATAGTGGTATTTTAACAAGAAATGCTAGTAGGCAGCCTGCTCATCATAGCTTGTCAGCATTGGATGAGAGGTGGAGAGGGTGAGAGAATGGTAGGGTAAATAAGGAGAGTGTCCCGGTGTAGTTTTGGAGGAGGAGAAGGGCGACAAGTAGGGGAAGGGAGCCTGCCAATGTATAGAATAAGAAGTAGACCCCTGCGTTGAGGCGTTCTGTTTGATTACCTCATCGAGTGATGAGGATTAGGGTTGGGATAAGAGTTGCTTCAAATATAACATAAAATATGATTACTTCGGTTGCGCCGAAGGCTAGAATGAGGAAAATTTGAAGGGATGTTAGTAATGAAATGTACATGCGTTGACGATTGATAGGTTCTGTTGCTGTGTGGTTTTGGCTTGCTAGAATTATAAGGGGGAGAAGTCAACATGTAAGAACTAGTAGGGGTGTAGATAGGGGGTCTGTTGCTATAGATAGGTTTAGGGTAGATCAACCTGTTTCTATCGCATGTTTTAGTCATGAGAGGCTAATAAGTGCAATTAATATGCTGTGGGCGAGGGTTGTAGGTCAGAGTCATTTGGCTGGGGTAAGTCAGGCAGTTGGGACAAGTATTAAAGTAGGGATGAGGACTTTTAGCATTGAAGTAGGTTGAGGCTTTGAAGGTGGTCGGTTCCATGAGTGCGGGCTGTTGCTACCAGTAGAGCGAGTCCTGCGCTTGCTTCACAGGCTGAGAAAGCTAGTAACAATATAGGGGCTGTGCAGAAGCTTGTGGCGTTTAATTGAACAGTTCAAAGGGAGAGGGCAATGAACAGGGAGAGTATTATTCCTTCTAGACATAGGAGGGCAGAGAGAAGATGGGTTCGGTGAAATGCCAAGCCTGTAAGGCCTAGGATGAAAGCGGATGAGAAAGCAAAGTGTACGGGGGTCATTAGGGGATTATGGGGTTTAACCATAAGCGTTTGAGCCGAAATCAAGAGTTTTATTTAAACTAATCGCCGATTCGGCTCAGTCTAGGCCGCCTTGGAGTCATTCGTAAATAAGTCCCAAGGTGAGGAGAATTAAAACGATGGAGGCTCATAGAAATGTAAGTGTGGGGGAGGTTAATTGGTCTCCTCAAGGAAGTGGTAGTAGAAGGGCAATTTCTAAATCAAATAGGAGAAATAGAATAGCAACAAGGAAGAATCGGAGGGAGAACGGAAGTCGGGCTGTGCCTAGGGGGTCAAAACCACACTCGTAAGGGGATAATTTTTCATGATCTGGGTTTATCAGAGGTAATCAAAAGGACAGGATGGCCAGAGCAACTGATAGGGCGAGAGCAATAGAGATAACAGTTGAAACTAGGTTCATTATCTTTCCTTGGGATTTAACCAAGACCGGGTGATTGGAAGTCACTTATACTTAATTTAATACTAGAAAGATTAGGAGCCTCATCAGTAGATAGAGATGTATAAGAAAAGTCAGACAACGTCTACAAAATGTCAGTATCAGGCAGCTGCTTCGAACCCAAAGTGGTGTTCGGATGTAAAATGGTACTGGACTTGTCGTAGTAAGCATACGGCCAGGAAAGTGGAGCCAATAATAACGTGTAGTCCGTGGAAGCCGGTAGCTACGAAGAAGGTTGAGCCGTAGACGCCGTCTGCAATTGTGAAGGGGGCTTCGTAGTATTCTATGCCTTGTAGGAATGTAAAATAGAAGCCCAGAAGAATTGTGAGTGTAAGGGATTGAATGGCTTGTTTTCGTCCTCCTTCTATGATGCTGTGGTGGGCCCAGGTTACTGTTACCCCCGATGCGAGTAGTACTGCTGTGTTAAGTAAGGGAACTTCAAAGGGGTCTAGAGTAGTAATACCTGTAGGGGGTCAGCAGCCTCCTAGCTCAGGGGTAGGGGCAAGGCTTGAGTGGTAGAAGGCTCAGAAGAAGCCTAAAAAGAAGAAGACTTCTGATGTAATAAAAAGGATTATACCGTATCGGAGGCCTTTTTGTACAGGGGGTGTGTGGTGGCCTTGGAATGTGCCTTCTCGTACGATATCTCGTCATCATTGATATATTGTTAGGAGGAGAAGAATTGTGCCTAGAACAATGAGAGTTGTAGAATGGAAGTGGAATCAAATTGCAAGTCCTGAGGTTATTAGTAGGGCGGCAATTGCGCCTGTCAGGGGTCAAGGGCTTGGGTCAACTATATGGTATGCGTGTGCTTGATGTGCCATTAGATGTTTTCTTGTAGGTATAGTGTCAGAAGTAGTACGAAGACGTAGGCTTGAATTATAGCTACGGCGACCTCTAGAAGTGTTAATAGAACTAGAACTGTTGCTGTAAGAATGGCTACAGAAGGTATAAGTGGTAGGAGAACAAATACAGCTGTGGAGATTAGTTGAATGAGTAAATGACCAGCTGTTAGATTAGCAGTCAGCCGAACGCCTAGGGCTAGGGGTCGGATGAATAGGCTAATTGTTTCAATAACGATAAGTATAGGGATTAGGAGATTGGGCGTCCCTTCTGGTAGAAGATGTCCTAGGGCATGGTTTGGTTGGTTTCGTATTCCAATAATAAGGGTTGCCAATCAAAGGGGGACTGCAAATCCCAGGTTGAGGGACAATTGGGCGGTAGGGGTGAAAGTGTAGGGTAAGAGTCCTAACATATTAAGTGAAATTAAAAAGAGCATCAAGGATGCTAAAAGGGCAGCTCATTTATGTCCTCCTACATTTAAGGGTAGAAGTAGTTGGTGGGTGAAGCGGTTAATAAATGCGTCTTGTAAAGTAAGAAGTCGGTTATTTAGTCACCGATTTGTTTGTGTAGGGTATAGAATGGAAGGAAATATGAGTGCTAGCGCAATTAAGGGAATTCCTAAATATGTTGTGCTTATAAATTGGTCAAAAAAGCTTACACTCAGGGTCAGTTTCAGGAGGTTTTCTCTAGTTTTTGGGGTTTGAGAGGTGTGGGTTGGTAAGGAAAGGTGTGAGCTATTACTTTTTTAGGGAAGAAGGCTAGGAAGACCACTCAGGCAAAGAGTAGTGTGCCAAATCAGGGTTGTGGGAGGAGTTGGGGCATGTCGCTAAAGGTGGTCGGTAGTCACCAATCTCTAGCTTAAAAGGCTAGCGCTACTCCTTGTTTAGCTTTTTAGCGAGGCGTCTTGAAGTATGAATGAAGATCAGTTCTCAAAGTGTTCTAGGGGAACAACCTCAACTACAATTGGTATAAAGCTGTGGTTTGCACCGCAGATTTCTGAGCATTGTCCGTAGAATACTCCTGGTCGGGATGTAATGAAAGCTGTTTGGTTTAGACGACCTGGGACGGCGTCTATTTTGATTCCTAGGGCTGGGACTGCTCATGAATGAAGGACATCTTCGGCAGAGACTAAGACCCGAACTGGGGAGTCTAAGGGGACCACTATTCGGTGGTCAGCTTCTAATAGGCGGAACTGGCCAGGGGTTAGATCTTGTGTAGGAATTATGTATGAGTCAAACCCGAGATCTTCGTAATCGGTATATTCGTAGCTTCAGTATCATTGGTGGCCCATGGCTTTGATTGTAATGTGGGGGTCATTAATTTCGTCTATTAGGTAAAGGATGCGAAGGGAGGGGAGTGCAATAAGGATTAAAACTACTGCAGGTAAAATTGTTCAAATAATTTCAATTTCTTGGGAGTCTAAGATGTATTTGTTGGTTAGTTTAGTGGAAACTATGGCCACAATAATATAAAGAACTAGTGTGCTAATAAGAAAAACAATTATTAAGGCGTGGTCGTGGAAGTGTAGGAGTTCCTCTATTACTGGTGAAGCTGCATCTTGTAAACCTAGTTGTGTGGGATGTGCCATTGGTGTTTTAAGACACGCGGGATTTAAACCCGCAATTACGCCTCGACAAGGCGATGTAATAGTCGGTTTTACTAGTGTCTTATAAAGAAAGTGACAGAACGGTTATGTGGTTGGCTTGAAACCATCACACGGGGGTTCGACTCCTCCCTTTCTCGTTTAGTTTGATCGAATTTGAACAAATGCAGGCTCCTCAAATGTGTGGTATGGCGGAGGGCAGCCGTGGAGTCATTCTACGTTGGTTATGGTTAGTTCTACTGCTAGAACTTCACGTTTAGAGGCAAATGCTTCCCAGATAATGAACAGGAACATAATTACTGCCACAAGAGAAACTATGGAGCCAATAGAAGATACGGTGTTTCATAGGGTGTAAGCATCTGGGTAGTCTGAGTATCGACGAGGCATTCCAGCTAGTCCTAAGAAATGTTGAGGGAAGAAGGTAAGATTTACACCCACAAACATGATTCCGAAGTGGATTTTTGTTCAAGTGCTGTGTAGGGTATAACCTGTAAACAAAGGGAATCAGTGCACGAAGGCAGCTACAATGGCAAACACGGCTCCTATTGAGAGTACGTAGTGGAAGTGGGCAACTACATAATATGTATCATGCAGAACAATATCTAGTGAAGAGTTGGCTAGAACAATCCCTGTTAGCCCTCCTACTGTAAAGAGGAAAATGAACCCGAGTGCTCATAGAAGTGGGGTCTCTCATTTAATAGACCCCCCATGAAGTGTGGCTAGTCAGCTGAAGACTTTAACACCAGTAGGGATCGCAATAATTATGGTGGCTGATGTAAAATATGCACGTGTGTCTACGTCTATCCCGACTGTGAACATGTGATGTGCTCATACGATAAACCCTAAAAGGCCGATGGCCATCATAGCTCAAACCATACCCATGTAACCGAATGGCTCTTTTTTACCAGAATAATATGCAACGATATGGGAAATTATTCCGAAGCCAGGGAGAATTAGAATATAAACTTCAGGGTGACCGAAGAATCAGAACAGGTGTTGGTAAAGGATAGGATCTCCCCCTCCGGCCGGGTCAAAGAAAGTAGTGTTGAGGTTACGATCTGTTAGAAGTATTGTAATGCCGGCGGCAAGAACAGGGAGGGACAGGAGCAGTAGCACCGCTGTAATTAGGACAGCCCATACAAACAAGGGTGTCTGATACTGAGAGGTGGCGGGAGGTTTCATGTTGATGATGGTTGTAATGAAGTTAATTGCCCCTAGAATTGATGAAATCCCTGCAAGATGTAGGGAGAAAATAGTTAGGTCTACAGATGCACCTGCATGGGCCAGGTTTCCTGCTAGAGGGGGATAAACTGTTCAACCAGTACCAGCGCCGGCTTCTACCCCAGAAGAGGCTAGAAGAAGCAGGAAGGATGGGGGGAGGAGTCAGAAGCTTATGTTATTTATTCGAGGGAATGCTATATCTGGGGCGCCAATTATAAGCGGGATAAGTCAGTTTCCAAAGCCACCAATCATGATTGGCATTACTATAAAGAAAATTATTACGAAAGCATGTGCTGTAACAATTACATTATAGATCTGATCATCGCCGAGTAGGGCTCCAGGCTGGCTCAGTTCAGCTCGAATGAGCAGGCTGAGGGCAGTTCCTACTATTCCGGCTCAGGCACCAAATACAAGATAAAGGGTACCAATGTCTTTGTGATTAGTCGAGAAGAATCAACGTGTGATGGCCACAGGTAGGATGGCTGAATGTTTAAGCGGTGGATTGTAGTCCCATAGACAGAGGTTTAATTCCTCTTCTTACCAAGCTCCGAGGTGTTTAACATATTAGATTGCAAATCTAAAGAAGCAAGCTAGACGTTTGCCGGGGCTTTCCTCCGCCTACTATTTATGTTTAAATAGGCGGAGGAAAGCTAGATAGATGCTCGCTGGTTTGAGCGCTTAGCTGTTAACTAAGAGTTTGTAGGATCGAAGCCTACCTGTCTAGAAAGCTTTAGCTTAATTAAAGCACCTGTTTTGCATACAGGAGATGTGGGTTAATGTCCCGCAAGTTTTATCAGGGGCTGGGAGATTTTCACTCCCACTAAGGGCTTTGAAGGTCCTCGGTCTGATCTTATCCTAAGCCTCTTATACGGTCAATAGAGTTAGTATTGTTGGGGTTAGTGGGAGTAGGAGGATAGTTGCTGTGGTTAAAGTGGCAAGTGGGAGTGTTAGTTGTGAGGAATGAAGGCGTCACGGGGCTGTACCTGTTACGTTATTAGGGGACATGGTAAGTGTTATAGCATATGTTAGCCGTAAATAAAAGTACAGGCTTAATAGGGCGGTGAGTGCGGCTAGGGTGGCAATAGGCGCTAGATTTTGTTTGGTTAGTTCTTGAAGAATAAGTCATTTTGGCATGAAGCCTGTTAATGGTGGAAGGCCTCCTAGGGACAGTAGAATAAGGGGGGTAAGGGTTGTTAGTACAGGGGCTTTTGCTCAAGAGGTAGCTAGTATATTGATGCTTGTTGATTTATTTAGTTTTAATACAAGGAATGTTGAGGATGTTATGACTAGGTATGTAAATAAGGTAAGGAGGGTTAAAGAGGGTGAGAATTGAAGGACAAGGATTATTCAACCTAGGTGGGCTGTGGAGGAGTATGCTATGATTTTTCGAAGTTGTGTTTGGTTAAGCCCCCCTCAGCCTCCAACAAGGGTTGAGGTAATGCCAAGAATGATCAAGATTGTGGGGTCAGCAGGTTGAATTTGAAGAAGTAGGGCGAAGGGTGCTAGTTTTTGTCAGGTCGATAAGATGAGTCCTGTGGTTAGGTCTAATCCTTGGAGCACTTCGGGTAATCATGTATGTAGTGGGGCAAGCCCCACTTTTAGGGAGAGGGCAAGGATAGCCAGAGTGGTTGCAAGGGGGTGGGATATTTGTAGAATATCTCATTGGCCTGTTAATCATGCATTAGTAGTGCTGGCAAATAGCAGGGTAGCTGCTCCTGTTGCTTGAGTGAGAAAATATTTTGTGGTAGCTTCAACTGCCCGGGGGTGATGTTGTTGGGCTATAAGGGGGAGGATGGCAAGGGTATTGATTTCTAGGCCTATTCAGGCGAGTAATCAGTGGGAGCTTGCAAATGTAATAGTGGTTCCTAGTCCAAGGCTAAGTAGTAGAGTGGCTAAGATATATGGGTTCATTAGTAGAGGTAGGGATCTAACCTACATGTTTGGGGTATGGGCCCAAGAGCTTGTTTAGCTGACTTTACTTAGGAAGTGGTGTAATGGAAGCACTGAGAGTTTTGATCTCTTTAGTTAGGGTTCGAATCCCTTCTTTCTAAGGAGCTGGAGGGGCTTTAACCCTCATAATACACTCTATCAAAGTGGTCCTTTACTTCAGGCACAGTTCCGTGGTTAAATTTGAGGGGGGAGGCCGGCGAACGCGATGGGGAGTGCGAGGTGTCAGATAACTAAGGCTAGTGTGAGTGGAAGGAAGTTTTTTCAGATTAAATGCATTAGTTGGTCGTACCGGAATCGAGGGTAGGAGGCTCGGACTCAGAGAAAGAGTAAGGAGAGGAGTGCTGCTTTTGTTATTAGATTTACGGCTGTTAGTTCAGGGGTGGCGGGGATGTGGGAGGCACCTAAGAAAAGGGTGGCGGAGAGGGTATTTATAAGGAGAATATTTGCGTATTCTGCTAGGAAAAATAGGGCGAAGGGACCTCCTGCATATTCTACGTTGAAGCCTGAGACTAGTTCCGACTCTCCTTCAGTCAGGTCGAAGGGTGCTCGGTTAGTTTCTGCTAGTGTGGAAATGTATCATATTGCGGCTAAAGGTCAGGCTGGCAGGAGGAGTCAAGTAGCTTCTTGGGCTGTGCTAAAGGTTTGTAGGGTAAAACCGCCCGTAAAAATGATTGCGTTTAAGAGGATTAGTCCCAGGCTGACTTCATATGAAATAGTTTGTGCTACAGCTCGTAGGGCCCCGATGAGGGCATATTTTGAGTTGGATGCTCAACCTGAGCCTAGAATGGAATATACTGCTAAACTAGAAAGTGCTAAAATGAAGAGAATCCCCAGATTTAAGTCTAGAATAGGATATGGCATAGGAAGGGGGGCTCACAAGGTGAGGGCGAGGGTGAGGGCTAATATTGGAGCGAGAAGAAAAAGAATGGGTGAGGCGGTTGAGGGACGAACGGGCTCTTTGGTAAATAGCTTTACCCCATCGGCGATTGGTTGGAGAAGGCCGTAAGGCCCGACGATGTTTGGGCCTTTTCGAAATTGTATATATCCTAGGACTTTTCGTTCAACTAGTGTAAGGAAAGCAACAGCCAGAAGTACAGGAACAATGTAGGCTAAAGGGTTGATAATATGTGTAAAAAGCGTTGAGATCATAGTTGGAGAGAGGACTTGAACCTCTGTACAAAGGGCTTAGGCCTTTTGCAATGTGACCGGGCTCTGCCACTCCAACTTGTCGTTCTCTCAGACAAGGGGACGACGCCCCCCTTGCCTGATTGAGCTGCTTTCATTAGGTGGGGGTGAGGCATGTTTTGACATGGGCCCCCTCTTTTCGGTCCTTTCGTACTAGAAAAGATCATTACATAGATAGAAACCGACCTGGATTACTCCGGTCTGAACTCAGATCACGTAGGACTTTAATCGTTGAACAAACGAACCCTTAATAGCGGCTGCACCATTAGGATGTCCTGATCCAACATCGAGGTCGTAAACCTCCTCGTTGATACGGGCTCTAAGAGGAGATTGCGCTGTTATCCCTAGGGTAACTTGGTCCATTGATCGGCGTTGCCGGATCTTATTGGTCAGAAGTATCTGTTAATTAGAGCTGTCGCTCTTGGTTGTGAATGTAGTACATTCGGTCCTTGCGGGGGTTTTTTATTTCTCCGCGGTCGCCCCAACCTAAGACATTAGGGCAGGGTTTAGTTTATTCGTGCCCCGTGTTTGGGGTATTAATGCTGATCTGCTTTAGTGTCTAAAGCTCCATAGGGTCTTCTCGTCTTATGTGTATATCCCCGCTTCTGCACGGGGAGATCAATTTCATTGACTTGAAAGAGGAGACAGTCAAGCCCTCGTTATGCCATTCATACAGGTCCCCATTTAAGAGACAAGTGATTGCGCTACCTTCGCACGGTCAAAATACCGCGGCCGTTAAACATATAGTCACAGGGCAGGCGGGACCTCTTATACTTTTGGTTTAGCAAGAGGCGATGTTTTTGGTAAACAGGCGAGGCTGAGTGTGTTTGCCGAGTTCCTTCTCTTTCTTTTAGTCTTTCCCTAAGAGCATACCTGTGTGGGATTAACGGTTATCTGTTTGGGTGTTTTTCTGGTTGTTTCATCTGTGATTCAGTTCCCTCTGTTTTTGGGTCCGTTAAGGTTCGGTGGATTGTCCGTTTCCGAGATACACGCATGCAGGGAGAAAGCCGTTAGGCTTTCTTATATACTGATTTTAGCAGGATCACTCCCATGTTTGCATGGGAAGGCCCAGTAGGATATAGGGGAGTAAGAAATAATGGTCGAAACTTGAGGCTTATAATAGTAAGTGTCTGAGCTTTAACGCTTTTTGATGGGATGGCTGCTTTCAAGCCCACCCTGATGTTTTGCCTTAGTTGAATATGATCTTTATCCTCCTAAAAAAGTTGTATCTTGTTTCTAAGGGGCTGTACCCCCTTTGACTAACTCTCCTGGTTTCTTGCAATATCTGTTGATATATGTAGGGGGTTGGGGAAGAAAGAAGCCGGGAGGCTGAACTTCTATTCAGTTATTGGGCAACCAGCTATTACTAAGTTCGGTAGGTTTATCACCTCTACTCGAAGGTCTTCCCACTCTTTTGCCACAGAGACGGGTTGGCCCTATTAATTAGGCTGCCTTGGAGTAGCTCACAAAGTTTCGGGTTGTCAAACTAAAGTGCTCTTTGCTTGGGTTGCACTGGCTAAATCATGATGCAAAAGGTACGAGATATGATCTCTGCTTTTCTGGGCTTCACTTGTTTATTTCATTTAGTTTTTCAGCGTTCCCTTGCGGTACTTTCTCTATTGCTCCGTTGTTCCTTTTCTGTCACCCATACTATGGGGGAAAAATGGTTTGTTTATGGAGACGTTTGTGTCTTTGGGTTTAGTTACTGTGTTTTGTTGTTTTTGGTTAGGTTGGGCTAGCGGGTCAGTATCAAGGCAACTCGAATTGAACGAATATTTCCTCCGTGTAAAGGGGGTGTTCTGCTTTGAACTATGCTTTGGTTTTGCCAAGTGCACCTTCCGGTACACTTACCATGTTACGACTTGCCTCCCCTTTGCTGGTAAAAGGTTTTAAGTTAAATTATAAAAATATGCTTGGGGAGAGTGACGGGCGGTGTGTGCGCGCTTCAGGGCCAGTTTCAGCGGAACGCTCTGCTTTCTGCTTACTGCTAAATCCTCCTTCTAGATACACGTTTCAGTATTATTATCCGTGATTCGCTATAATAGGGAATGTAGCCCATTTCTTCCCCTTCCATACGCTACACCTCGACCTGACGTTTTGGGTTGTACCAATTGTGCTTACTAAGGGGCCTTCATAGGGTAAGCTGGCGACGGCGGTATATAGGCGGGAATGACTAGGAAAGGTGAGGTTAAACGGGGGTTATCGGTTATAGAACAGGCTCCTCTAGGTGGGTCTAAAGCACCGCCAAGTCCTTTGGGTTTTAAGCTATTGCTCGTAGTTTCCAGGCGGATAGTAGTTGTGTAAAACTATCAATGTTTAGGGCAAAGCATAGTGGGGTATCTAATCCCAGTTTGTGTCTTAGCTTTCGTGGGCTCAGGTATAGTAAAGCCACCTTCGTGAATGGGCTTCTTACTTTCGTAAGCGTATAACAGCTTAGTAAGTGTTCGGCTTTAGTGTTTGTTGTTCCTTAACCACGCTTTACGCCGGAGCCTGTCAACTTGGGCCTCTCGTATAACCGCGGTAGCTGGCACGAGTTTTACCGGCCCTTTTAACCATAACTAAGTCAAGTTTGCACTTATTGGCTTAATGTCTGTCACTGCTGGATTCCCTTGAGGGTGTGGCTAAGCAAGGTGTTGTGGGCTATGAAGGTATGTGCCTGATACCTGCTCCTTGTCCCCGGACGGGGGACTACAGGGCATTCTCACGGGGGTGCGGATACTCGCATGTGTAAATTTGGTTAAAGCTGATAGGAAAGTCAGGACCAAGCCTTTGTGTTTTCGAGGCTGTACTAGAGCCTATCTTAACATCTTCAGTGTAATGCTTTATTTTAAGCTACGATAAC